ATTAGTAAGAAAAATTCACATATTTTTGGTGATTTATCCTACTTGTCACAAGCATATGTATTTTACAAATTATCACAAACCCAAGTTATTAATTTGTCTAAATTTAGATCTGTTCTTCAATATAACACAACGTCTTGTTTCCTTAAGACTAAAATAAAGGACTATTTTAAAACACTAGGAATATTTCATTCGGAATTAAAACATAAGAAACTTCAGAGTTATAGAATCAATCAATGGAAAAACTGGTTAAGATGGCATTATCAATACGATTTATCTCAGATTAGATGGTCTAGATTAATGCCAAAAAAATGGCGAACTAGGGTTAATCAAAGTTGTATGGCTCAAAATAAAAATCGAAACTTAAACAAATGGAATTCATATGAAAAAGACCAATTAATTCATTACAAAAAAGAAAATGATTCGGAACTCTATTCATTATCAAACCAAAAAGATAATTTTAAAAAATGTTATAGATATGGTCTTTTAGCATATAAATCAATTAATTATGAAAATAAAAGTGACTCATTTTTTTCTAGATTACCCTTTCAAGTAAAGAAGAACTTAGAAATTTCGTATAATTCCAACACGTCCAAACACAACTTTGTTGATATGCCCGGCAATCTTCATATCAATAATTATCTAAGAAGGGTCAATATTCTAGATATAGAAAGAAATCTCGATAGAAAATATTTTGATTGGAAAATTATCCATTTTTCTCTTAGACAAAAAGGAGATATTGAAGCCTGGGTTAAGATCGATACCAACAGTAATCCAAATACTAAAATTGGTATTAATAATTATCAAATAATTGATAAAATTGAGAAAAAAGGGGTTTTTTATCTTACAACTCATCAAAATCCAGAAAAAACTCCAAAAAATTCGAAAAAAGTCTTTTTTGATTGGATGGGAATGAATGAAAAAATATTTAATCGTCCCATATTGAATCTGGAATTTTGGTTCTTCCCAGAATTTGTACTACTTTATAATGTCTATAAAATAAAACCGTGGATTATACCAAGCAAATTCCTTCTTTTTAATTTGAATACAAATGAAAATGTTATTCAAAACCAAAAACAAAACTTTTTTCTACCATCAAATAAAAAAATAAAGAATCGAAGTCAAGAAACAAAAGAACCCCCAAGTCAAAGAGAGCGTGGATCAGATATAGAAAACAAAGGAAATCTGAGCCCTGTTTTTTCAAAACATCAAACCGATCTTGAAAAAGATTACGTGGAATCAGACACAAAAAAGGGTCAAAATAAAAAACAATACAAAAGCAACACGGAAGCAGAACTAGATTTGTTCTTGAAACGTTATTTGCTTTTTCAATTAAGATGGAACGATGCTTTGAATCAAAGAATGCTCGAAAATATCAAGGTATATTGTCTCCTGCTTCGACTGATAAATCCAACCAAAATTACTATATCGTCAATTCAAAGGAGAGAAATGAGTTTGGATATAATGCTGATTCAGGCAAATTTACCTCTTACAGACTTGATGAAGAAGGGGGTATTGATTATCGAACCTATTCGGTTGTCTGTAAAACATAATGGACAATTTATTATGTATCAAACCATAGGTATTTCATTGGTTCATAAAAGTAAACACCAAACTAATCAAAGATACCGAGAACAAAGATATGTTGATAAAAAGAATTTTGACGAATTCATTCTGCAACCTCAAACTCAAAGAATAAATACAGAAAAAACTCATTTTGATTTGCTTGTTCCTGAAAATATTTTATGGTCTAGACGTCGTAGAGAATTGAGAATTCGAAGTTTTTTTAATTCTTTGAATTGGAATGTCGTCGATAGAAATTCAGTATTTTGCAACGAAACCAATGTAAAAAACTGGAGTCAATTTTTGGGTGAACGGAAACCCCTTTATAAAGATAAAAATGAATTAATTAAATTTAAGTTCTTTCTTTGGCCTAATTATCGATTAGAAGATTTAGCTTGTATGAATCGTTATTGGTTTGATACCAATAATGGTAGCCGGTTCAGTATCTTAAGGATACATATGTATCCACGATTGAAAATTAATTGATAGTACTATATACCCTGTCTCGTATAGAGTATCTGAAAGCAAACAAATGCAAACATGCCTTGTTTTACATCTCATTCGAATCTAATTCGAGTAGACAATACTAAATCAATAAAATAAGGTATTGATTAGATCTAGAAATGAATCAACAGAATCTTCTTCATTTTAGGATTTTAGGTTTCAATTATTCGCTTTTGTGACTGAAAAAAACGTACCTACCACCTTTTTGGATTCCTATCTGAATCAAATTTGAAATTTGATTAATTTATTGGAATTGCTAAAATTAGAGGTTCATAAAGAAATTAAGTCTATATACCACGTTCAAATTACTGGCATTATTATTACTGATCAATAAAATTCTAAAAAATCCATATCTGTAAAATAAAGAAAGGGGAAATTCGTTTATGGTAAAAAATTCTGTCATTTCAGTTATTTTTCAAGAAGAAAAGAAAGGATCTGTTGAATTTCAAGTATTCAATTTCACCAATAAGATACGGAGACTTACTTCACATTTAGAATTGCACAAAAAAGACTATTTATCTCAGAGAGGTTTGAAGAAAATTTTGGGAAAACGTCAACGACTGCTAGCTTATTTGGCAAAAAAAAATAGAGTACGTTATAAAGAATTAATTAATCAGTTGGACATTCGAGAGACAAAAACTCGTTAATTTGATTAATTTGAAGAGTTATTTCATTTTCACTTATATGTTTCGATTAAATTTTGATGAACTTCTTTTCACTTTCAGTAATTCATGGAAGAATGAATCGTTAAAAAACTTATGACTGCACCAACTACAAGAAAAGACCTCATGATAGTCAATATGGGACCTCAGCACCCATCAATGCACGGTGTTCTTCGACTCATCGTTACTCTAGATGGTGAAGATGTTGTCGACTGCGAACCAATATTGGGTTATTTACATAGAGGGATGGAGAAAATTGCGGAAAACCGAACAATTATACAATATTTGCCTTATGTAACACGTTGGGATTATTTAGCTACTATGTTCACAGAAGCAATAACCATAAATGGACCCGAACAATTAGGCAATATTCAAGTACCTAAAAGGGCTAGCTATATCAGAGTCATTATGTTGGAGTTGAGTCGGATAGCTTCTCATTTGTTATGGCTCGGTCCTTTTATGGCGGATATTGGTGCACAGACCCCTTTCTTCTATATTTTTCGAGAAAGAGAATTGATATATGACCTATTCGAAGCTGCCACCGGTATGCGAATGATGCATAATTATTTTCGTATTGGAGGAGTGGCTGCCGATCTACCCTATGGCTGGATAGATAAATGTTTGGATTTTTGCGATTATTTTTTAACAGGGGTTGCTGAGTATCAAAAACTTATTACCCGGAATCCTATTTTTTTAGAACGAGTTGAAGGCGTAGGCATTATTGGGAGAGACGAGGCATTAAATTGGGGTTTATCGGGACCAATGCTACGAGCTTCCGGAATAGAATGGGATCTTCGTAAAGTTGATCATTATGAGTCTTACGACGAATTTGATTGGCAGGTTCAATGGCAACGAGAAGGGGATTCATTAGCTCGTTATTTAGTACGAATCGGTGAAATGACAGAATCCATAAAGATTATTCAACAGGCTCTGGAAGGAATTCCAGGAGGGCCTTACGAAAATTTAGAAATGCGACGTTTTGACAGATTAAAAGATCCTGAATGGAATGATTTTGAATATCGGTTTATTAGTAAAAAGCCTTCTCCAACTTTTGAATTGTCGAAACAAGAACTTTATGTGAGAGTTGAAGCCCCAAAAGGAGAATTGGGGATTTTTCTGATAGGAGATCAGAGCGTTTTTCCTTGGAGATGGAAAATTCGCCCACCAGGTTTTGTCAATTTGCAAATTCTTCCTCAGTTAGTTAAAAGAATGAAATTGGCTGATATTATGACAATACTAGGTAGCATAGATATCATTATGGGAGAAGTTGATCGTTGAAATGATAATTGATACAACAGAAATAGAGACTATCAATTCTTTTTCCAAATTGGAATCCTTAAAAGAAGTCTATGGGATCATATGGATGCTTGTCCCTATTGTGACTCTTGTATTAGGAATCACAATAGGTGTACTAGTAATTGTTTGGTTAGAAAGAGAAATATCTGCAGGAATACAACAACGTATCGGACCTGAATATGCCGGCCCTTTAGGAATTCTTCAAGCTCTAGCAGATGGGACAAAACTACTTTTGAAAGAGAACCTTATTCCATCTACAGGAGATACTCGTTTATTCAGTATCGGACCATCCATAGCAGTAATATCTATCTTTCTAAGTTATTCAGTAATTCCTTTTGGTGATCACCTTGTTCTAGCCGATCTTAGTATTGGTGTTTTTTTTTGGATTGCCATTTCAAGTATTGCTCCCGTTGGACTTCTTATGTCGGGGTATGGATCAAATAATAAATATTCCTTTTTAGGTGGTCTACGGGCAGCTGCTCAATCAATTAGTTATGAAATACCATTAGCTCTATGTGTGTTATCAATATCTCTACGTGTGATTCGGTGAGACCTAAAATTTATCAAAATTCTTTTCTTTCTAGAAACAAGGATAAAAAGATTTGATTGACTATATATATTTTTATTTTTCTTCAGCGTTTGAGTTGATGAACTAAACCAGATAGTTATATGAGTGAAAGAAAACGGCTTCTAAATTTGCAGTAAAAAAGTTGAGTCTCATTTCCTATGTACAAGAATCAAATGGTGAAAAAAGTAAACATAAGCAAGAGAGATTGTTTACCCCAAGATTCGTGAATTGTCATGATAGCTTGAAGCGGGTTCAAAAGACCAACTCTATGGAGTTTTTACTGTCTATTACCATAGATGGATTTCCACAACGGGAGGTTTTTGAAACAAAAAATGAGTGGATGGTTAGGAAGACCAAGATACACAAAGGATTAGTAATTGAGATTATGTAAGTTATCCAAGAGGATATTT